AATAGTTAAGTTACTGGTTCCAATTTGACCTGAATTTTGGATTCTGTGACCGAAAATAAAAATCCACATTTTCTCTTTCATTTCAATAGAAAAGAGAAGGGAAGTTTTTAGGCATTGTTGAGATACTATACACTATACAATCAATCAAAAGAACTCAACCGAATTCAATCAAAAAAAAGGTTCAGTAATCAACCCAAAAGAAAAGGGAATATTTCCATCTAATCTATTTTGTATTGTTTTGGCGGCATGGCCGAGTGGTAAGGCGGGGGACTGCAAATCCCTTTTCCCCAGTTCAAATCCGGGTGTCGCCTGATCAACCAAAGACTCAGAATACCTTATTCTGCTATTCTGCTGATATAACTCGCCGAATTTTTGCCCAGCAGAAGCAGAGGAAAAGACCTAGAACTGTCTGTAAGAATCTGGAGGTTCTATAAAAAAAAAGACTGTAAATTCTTGCGCCTAGGATTCAAGGAAAGATTATAGTATAAGATATAAGAAGGACTATGAAGACTTCCTAATTCTCTTCCACTACTAGTGCAGTGTCTACTGACTGAGTCTTGAATTAGATTGGATAGTCCGATCGGTAATAAAATTAGTAGTAGTGGAAGGGGCGGAAGAGTAGACTCAGGAGAGTCTCGGACTGAGTGCTCAGACATTCATTAGATTGAGATTGGATAGATAATAGGTTTTTAGTAAAAATTGAAAAAAGAAAGATTTATTTTCGGTAACGCCCAGTCAAGAAGGTAATAGAATGTCCCCCAATTGTTTCAGAGGGAAAGTCGGGAGACAGTAAGGATTAGATCAAATGGGGGATGAAGGTATGCGATAGATAGTTATCTATCTGGATTGTGTATTTTTATGCCTTTTGCTTATGAAGAGCACCAAAAGAAACAATAGGTCTTACTATTCCTACATGTTCTATTAGTAAGATTCCCTTGCTATTTCCAAGGGAGTAACTCTGTATCTTGTTTGTGCTTAATGCTTCCTGATTCTACCAGAAATCATATAGGAACTTGTTATGAGTGGATTTATTGGATTGGTTCATCAATAGACTTCGGGGAAAATCCATTTTTGACTCTGCGCCAGTGATTCTACTATAATATATAATATAATAATTATAGTCTTTTATTTTGGATAAATATTATATTTTATTATATTTATATATATATATTTTATTTAATAAAATGGATTATTATATTAGTTATTAATAATTAATAACATAAAACATAACGGAATAATTCTTTCATATTCATAGAGATAGGGGACATAATTTACATGGATATAGTAAGCCTCGCTTGGGCTGCTTTAATGGTAGTCTTTACATTTTCTCTTTCGCTCGTAGTATGGGGAAGAAGTGGACTCTAGAAGAGAAGTACTACTAATTAAGATTAAGTTGGGTAATCAAACTCTATCAATTGTTTCATAGATCGTTCTGCAAAGCATTGTTAAATAACAATATCTTCATTTCAAAATTCTACTGGAATCCAGTACCAGTAAAAGTAAAGTAATGTATTATTACAAATAATAACTTTTCAATCAAACAACTATTTCAAGAATTCCCGTGTTCCTATTTCGAAAGGAAAAGGGATCTAGATAATAGGAAATTTTTTACAACCGAATTTCAATATTCTATTCCGATGAACTGGCTCTTACCAGAATTATAAATGGATATTCTAATGAAGAGCAGCCGACCCCCCTTTTTTATTTGTTTACTTCTTTTACTCTTCAAAGAGGAAGTCGTTCTGTTATTACGTAGATACATACTTTCTACGGGAGGTAACATAGACATAGTGGTTGTCCAACGAGGTACTACGCATAATAAGATCGTGCGTTAGACGATTCGCACGCACTTACCATCCATTTGTTTTAGATTTTAGAAATCTTATTTCTACTTTCTCGTTTATCGACTCACCTCATATCTCATATCATGATTCAAGCATTAAAAATGGGTGGTCTTTATTACTCCTTTTCCAAATACGAAGAAGTTCTCCTAGAACTCCTTGGATCATCTGTGAACGGCTCAACCAATTACTTCTTCGAAATACTAAAAAGGGATTACTTGGTTTTTTCTTTTATATAAGATATGCACATACGTACATTGATTCTTTCGATAGATCCCGGGATCCATATTGGAAATAATCAGAAACCCAGGAATTAGAGACGTAAGAGTAAGAATTTACATTCGATTATTTCAGATTGATCTGAATCAATACAAATCAAATGGATGTAGCGAAGAAATAGAATTGGGGTGCTGTAAATTACGTATATGTATACGTAATTTATATGTACATATATGAAGATACATATTACATCTATATTCTATGGTAAGCCTATATACTTTAGATAATACTTTATCTTTATAAAGATATATAAAGCACAACTGTATACAATATTTTATACAATATACAATAATAATAGATAGTGTGGTAGAAAGGTTCATATATTTCTTTCTACCATACTATCGGATCTCATAGACTACTGATTCTAGTCCACACATTTCATTTAAGACGGGGAATTTGAATCTCTTTCATTCCTTCAATCATTGATAAGAACTAAGAGGTCAAGTTTCATTCAAACTAATTATTTTGACTGACTGTTTTTACGTAGATGATAAGTAAAAAGGCAGTAGGAACTAGAACGAAGAGTGCAGTAGCAATAAATGCGAGAATATTTACTTCCATAATAGAATCTCATTGTTTTTTTTTACTTCGCAATAACTCGGGATCTAATCCCATAGAGATGATAAATCTTTCTCCTGTAAATTCAATGGGATGAATTGCATCCCGATGATATTGAGTCGGATCAATATCATGAATAACAATATCTGAGCTATCAAATCGATTCATCGTCGAGAATTGAATATTGAATAGTATAACATAGGAAGATCTTTTATCCATACCGAATCCAAAATAGGATCCCAGATCCTATCAAAAATTTCGTTGAATTTTTCATTCTTTTCCATTCTTTTCTATAACCTACCATTTTCCTTATACAATCATCTGATGGGGTATCATTTGACTCGTCTTCCACTTCCATTGGGCACAAACCCAAACAATAAAAGTGAAATGGAAAGGGTAAGGTCTTGGATTTTAAACTCCGTTTTTTTTGATGATCTAATTATAAATGATAAATAAAGAAGTGTGATAAAGACGGGTTCCCGTATAAAAGATCTAATATTCTGACAAATTCACTATTTTTTTTTGGAGTTTGTTCTTTCTTCGATGGGACCATAAGAGGAAAAAAGAGGTCGGGATAATTATGTAATTTTGTATCGTATAATAAAGAAATCCAATTTGTGTATGTGCTCCCCGGAAACATATGGCTACTCTATTCCATGGATCGGGAGCAATCGGAAAAGCCAGACCGGTACGGTATCTCTTGGAATCCTAACCTAAATAAGGTGCTACCAACAATTGTACTAATCCACATATGTCTCTCCCCCAGCAATCGGTACTAGTTGATGGAATATAAATTCCCGTATTTATTCGATAAGAAAAAAAAAAAAGTAAAAAAAAAGAAATAAAGATCCCCACTGGGAATTAGATCCCACTCCCTGTCCCCCTCTTCACAGAAAATGGAGAGAGAAATTGATGGATTCATCGGATACTAGGTCGGGACTGCCTTTACGTCGGGACTGACGGGACTCGAACCCGCAGCTTCCGCCTTGACAGGGCGGTGCTCTAACCGATTGAACTACAATCCCAGGGATTGGGGGTGTACAGCATACATATTCTTATGATTTTATTCAAACCATTTATATTTAGAATCGTTGTCTTGTAACAGAGACACGAATGATATATTGATATCCACATAGATATGGACTTTAGTGAGAGCGACACCGATTACTAGTAATCGTTGGGTTATTGCCCAATCGATTGATAATCAATCTTTCAATGAAAAAAAAAAAGACTCTTTTTTTTTTTTTCTTTCCTTCTTTATTTAATTTAAAATTTACTTTATTACTTTCCTTATACTTAGAGATCATGACATGCATCTAGATCATTAAAACAGAATATGTGGGAACAAAAACAAATAAAATAAAAAATAAATAGGAATATAGCAGAAAAATGGACTCTTTTCTTTATTCCTATTCCTCCATATCAAACATTTATGGAGGACAAATTGATTATATCATCCTCGCGATGGATCGACGAATTATTGGGCCGAGCTGGATTTGAACCAGCGTAGACATATTGCCAACGAATTTACAGTCCGTCCCCATTAACCGCTCGGGCATCGACCCAGGAAGAATCAATTCTAGGTTTATTGATAATCTATGATCAACTTCCTTTGGTAGTACCCTACCCCCAGGGGAAGTCGAATCCCCGCTGCCTCCTTGAAAGAGAGATGTCCTAAACCGCTAGACGATGGGGGCATACCTGCCCGACTGCCATCATACTATGCTCATTTCATAGTATGAAAAGTTTTTTGGAATTGTCAATATTCAATATAATGTAATGGTATGACTAGATCCGAAGAATCTTTCCGGCTTTCATGATTCATTCCATCGACCATAGAATTTTTTTGATTCGTCATTCATGAACCATTAACCATTCTATAGATAGAATGGTAGATAGAATAGAGAAAATGATATTCTATATTTCTATGTAATGATAAAATTAAGTATTTCTATTTATTAGTATTTTTTATTTTAAATAAAATAAATAAAATATAAGTATAGGATCCTCTGAGAGAATGATTTGTCCAACAGAAAAAGGGTTAAACTCCCTTTCTTCAACTTTCATTTAATTCATTGTTAAGATATACCTATCTTTATCTCACGCTAAGCCAGGAAATTCATAAATGATAGAAAGTTTCTTTTTTTTTTATTGATTCAAAAAAAAGGATAATATAGAATATTATGTAGAACTTGTAAATCTGGGATTGGATCAATAGGTAAAGTAATCCAATTTTTTTTTTCTATAAGATATGAATTTGTCGGTTCGGGGCGCGAATCGAATCTCTTCATCACACGATTCAATGAAATTTTTTGAATTTGT